CACGTACACGTACACGTACACGTACACGTACACGTACACGTACACGTACACGTACACGTACACGTACACGTACACGTACACGTACACGTACACGTACACGTACACGTACACGTACACGTACACGTACACGTACACGTACACGTACACGTACACGTACACGTACACGTACACGTACACGTACACGTACACGTACACGTACACGTACACGTACACGTACACGTACACGTACACGTATTTAACATTATGTCTTACAAGCATTAAGTTCATATACTCGCTGAATAGGCGTGTTTGGATCACAGTCTCTTGTACGTGACCTGTTATGTCCTAGAATACATGGAACGTATGTCCCGGCTCATAATTATGAGGGCGGAGGAGGTACATCGAGGTGCTCGTCTACTATTTTAGGTCTGATTTATGGCCCACCGCGGCCATGGTGAGTCCAAGCATACCCCGAAAAAATAAAGATACCAAATGCCTGACACCACAGTTATGTGTGAGCATGGGCTGATTAGTCATTAGTCCATCGAGATGTCTTATTTAAGGGGAACGTGTGGGCGATTCTAAGGGTTATGGCCCTGAAGTAAGAACCAGATGCCAGTTAAAGTTTCAGTTTAGCGACCCCCAAGGGTCATGGGCGCAGAGCAAGAAGAGGGATCCGTATTGGGCGGGTTGCTGGTTTCACGGAGGATGGTAGATTAAGGGACTCCTGGGGGAAGGGGATAGTCATGTTGAGGGGGTTGTGATGTCAGTTGGGTGTTATGGTCTATGTACGATTATGGAGTTCATGTCCTATGTACGATTATGAAGATCAAGTAATCATGAATATTCGTATTGTTAGGAATAGTTAGTTGATTAAGTAGGGAATGTCTTATGTACGATTAGCGTTTTATGTCTTACTAGATATGCATGGGGACAATAGATTAATGTACGATTAAACATAAATGTACTATGTACTGTTATGGAATATATGTACTGTACCATTATTAATGGGGAGGTGCATTAATGCACGAGGTACATAGCGGATAATGTGTGGGAGAGGGAGTGTAGGAATGAGTTGCAGAGAGTAGTTTAATAAGAATTTCAGCTTTGGGTGCTGATGGTGGGACTTAGGTCTCCTCTTTGATGTCCTAGGAAGGGTTGCACTTCATTTTTGGTTTACAAGACCAGGGTAATTGTTATACTACGAGGACCTTCATTTGAGTAGTTTGTTCTCGATTAGGCTGCAGGCTGGTATGAGGACTAGGATTAAAAGGAAATAGAGGAATGATGCTAGTTGACCGATGATGATGAATGGGTGTTCAACGGGTTGTCCTCCGATTCATGTGAGTGTGAGTAGGTCAGCTACGAGGATTCAGAAGAGGGTTTGGCTGATTGGTCGGAATATCATGCTTCGTTGTTTTGATGTGTGGAGAAGTGGCATGATTGCGAGGATGGCAATTGATAGGACGAGGGCTAGGACGCCTCCAAGTTTGTTTGGGATAGAGCGAAGGATAGCGTAGGCGAATAGGAAGTACCACTCTGGTTTGATGTGTGGTGGTGTGTTGAGTGGGTTGGCGGGAGTATAGTTGTCTGGGTCTCCTAGGAGGTCTGGGGAAAATAGTACTAGGGTGAGTAGAAGGGTGGTCAGGAGTAGGAAACCGAGGGCGTCTTTGACTGTGTAGTAGGGGTGGAATGGGATTTTGTCTGCGTCTGAGATAATGCCTGTTGGGTTATTTGAGCCTGTTTCGTGGAGGAAGAGTAAGTGGACTATGACTAAGGCTGCAATGATAAAAGGTAGGATGAAGTGAAAGGCAAAGAATCGAGTTAGGGTGGCTTTATCTACTGAAAAGCCCCCTCAGATTCATTGGACGAGGTCGGTGCCGATGTATGGGATTGCAGATAGAAGATTGGTGATTACGGTTGCTCCTCAGAAAGATATTTGTCCTCATGGTAGGACGTAGCCTATGAAGGCGGTTGCTATAACTGCAAATAGTAGTAGGATTCCGATGTTTCATGTCTCTGAGTAGGTGTAGGAGCCGTAATAGATGCCTCGGCCTACGTGTAAGAAGAGGCAGATGAAGAATATGGATGCGCCGTTGGCGTGTAGGTAGCGGATAATTCAACCGTAGTTTACATCTCGGCAGATGTGGGTGACTGATGAGAATGCTGTTAGTGTGTCTGATGTGTAGTGTATGGCCAGGAATAGGCCGGTGATGATTTGGATGCCTAGGCATAGGCCTAGGAGGGATCCGAAGTTTCATCATGCGGAGATGTTTGAGGGGGTTGGCAGGTCGATAAAAGAGTGGTTTACGATTTTTATTAGAGGGTGGTTTTTTCGTATGTTGGTCATTAGGTTCTTGTAGTTGAACTACAACGGTGGTTTTTCATATCATTAGTCATGGTTAGAATCCATGTAAGAATTATGACATACTATGTGTTGTTGTTAAGCATGATATTTGTTGCGGGTTTTGTGGGGTTTTCTTCTAAGCCATCTCCTATTTATGGGGGCTTGGGACTAATTGTGAGTGGGGGTGTGGGTTGTGGGATTATTTTAAGTTATGGTGCATCTTTTTTAGGATTAATGATGTTTTTAGTGTATTTGGGGGGTATGTTGGTAGTATTTGGTTATACAACTGCTATGGCTACGGAGGAGTATCCTGAGTCTTGGGGATCTAATGTGGTGGTTCTGGGAACGTTGGTTGCAGGTTTGGTTATGGAGTTGGCTTTAGTGGGTCTATTTATGGGGGATGGGGTTATTGATTGGGGGTTTGGGTTGAAGGGTTCTGAGAGTATGGGTATGTTTGGAGGTGAGGAGGGTGGTTATGTTCGGGAAGATTCTATAGGTGTGGCTGCTTTATATGGCAGTGGGGGGTGGTTGATGTTATTGGCGGGTTGAATGTTGTTTGTTAGTATTTTTGTTGTGATTGAGATTACTCGTGGTTTTAGATTAGGATGAGGATGGCTAGTGTAATTGAGATAAGGAATGTTAAGGAGTAGAGTTTAATAAGTCCTTTTTGTGTTGAGATTAGGGATGATAAATTTATTTGGATCGTGGCGATTGTTTTTGGGATTGCTTTTTCGGTTCATGTTATGTCTAGGGTAGTGGTTGCAGTGTTAAGGCTGAATAATAGGCTAGCATGGGGGATTAGGCGATGTATAGTTGTGGGGAAGAATCCTAGGAGGTTGGAGAAGTAGAATGGTTTAGAATGGGGGTTTAGTTTTAGGTTAAGTGTTAGTTGGTTTAGTTCTATGGCTAGTAAGAAGCCTAGTACGGTGACTATTAGGGCTGCTATTTTTGTGTAGAGAGGTATGGTTATGGGGGGTACAGTAAAGGGTGGGATGTTGTTTGAGATGAGAAAGCCTGCGAAGATACTTCCTAGGGCGAGGCGTTTAATCGAGTTGGTTAAGTAGGGGTTGTTTTCATTAATTGTGACTATGGGTGGGAAACGGGGTTGATTGAGAAGGGTGAAGAAGATTACTCGGGTGCTGTAGATGGCTGTTATGGAGGTGGCAATGAGAGTTAGTAGTAGGGCTCAGGCGTTTGTATGTGATGTGTTAACTGCTTCGATGATAAGGTCTTTCGAGTAAAATCCTGTTAAAAAGGGCATGCCTGTTAGTGCTAGGCTGCCGATAGTCAGTGCTGAGGATGTGAATGGTAGGGTATTGAAGAGGCCTCCTATTTTTCGGATGTCTTGTTCGTCGTTGAGGCTGTGGATAATTGATCCGGAGCATATAAATAACATGGCTTTGAAGAAAGCGTGGGTGCAGATATGGAGGAAGGCGAGGTGTGGTTGGTTGATTCCAATCGTTACTATTATGAGGCCTAGTTGACTTGAAGTGGAGAATGCGATGATCTTTTTAATGTCGTTTTGGGTTAGGGCACATAGGGCTGTAAATAGAGTTGTTAGGGCTCCTAAACATAGAACTAGGGATTGGGCTAGTTTGTTGGACTCTAGAATTGGGTAGAATCGGATTAGTAAGAAGACTCCGGCGACAACTATAGTGCTGGAGTGAAGTAGGGCTGATACGGGGGTTGGGCCTTCTATTGCTGCTGGTAGTCATGGATGAAGGCCAAATTGTGCTGATTTTCCTGCGGCTGCTAGAATTAGACCTATGAGAGGGAGGGTGAGGTTGTTTTGTTCTAGTATAAAAATTTGTTGGAGTTCTCATGAGTTTATGTGAATAAAGAATCATGCTATGGATAGAACAAAGCCGATGTCTCCGATTCGGTTGTATAGGATTGCTTGTAGGGCTGCGGTGTTTGCGTCTGCTCGTCCGTGTCATCAGCCAATTAAAAGGAATGATATGATACCTACTCCTTCTCAGCCGATGAATAGTTGGAATAGGTTGTTAGCTGTGACTAGGATCATTATAGTGATTAAGAATAGGAGAAGGTACTTAAAGAAGCGGTTGATGTTGGGGTCTGAGTGTATGTATCATAAGGAGAATTCTATAATAGACCATGTAACAAATAGTGCGACTGGGATGAATAGTATTGAGAAGAAGTCTAGTTTTAGGTTGATGGAAAATTTAATAGTGTGGATGGTTGTTCAGTGTCAGTTTGATAATACTATTTCTTGGTTGGTGTAAAGGAATATAACTGTGGGAACTAGACTAATTATAAAGGCGAGTGAGACTGAGTTTTTTACGTAGGTGGGGAAAGTGGGGTGGAGATAAAAATTGGTAAGGGATATAAAGATAGGTAGGGTGAGAATGAGTATTGTTAGGGCGGATAGGGTAGAAAATAGGTTAATTGCTTTTATTTGGAGTTGCACCAATTTTTTGGTTCCTAAGACCAACGGATAACTGCTATCCTTTAAAAGCTGGGGAAGCCATATTATTATATATGGTAGCAGGAGTTAGCAGTTCTTGCATACTTCCTCGGTAGATAAGAGATTGTTAGTCTCTATTACTAGATTCACAATCTAGTGTTTTGTTTAAACTATGTCTACAATATGTAATGCCTAGGATGATTTTAGGGTTGATTGAAAGAAGAATTAGTGGGAGTAGGTGGAGGAGAATGAGGGTGTGTTCGCGTGTGAAAGATGGGGTTATATTGTTGATGTGATAAGTTAGCTTGCCTCGTTGTGTTGTGGATAGTATATAGAGGGTGTAGAGGGCGGTGATTAGCATATTAATTCCTGCTAGGATAATTGTAAGGTTAGATCAAGAGAATGATGAGATAATCACGAATAGTTCTCCGATCAGGTTGATGGAGGGGGGTAGTGCTAGGTTGGTTAGGCTAGCTAGGAGTCATCATGCGGCTATGAGGGGGAGGATTGTTTGCAGCCCTCGGGCTAGGATTATTGTTCGGCTGTGGATACGTTCGTAGTTAGTATTGGCCAGGCAGAATAGTATGGAGGAGGTGAGGCCATGGGCAATTATCAGAGCTGTGGCTCCTATAAAGCTTCATGGGGTTTGGATTAGGATCGCGACAATTACGAGTGCTATGTGGCTGACTGATGAGTAGGCGATTAGGGATTTTAGGTCTGTTTGTCGTAGGCAGATAGAGCTTGTTATAATTATTCCTCATAGGGAAAGTAGAAGGAAGGGGTAGGCCATATACTCTGTTACGGGGTTTAGAATTAGTGTTAGACGTATTATGCCATACCCACCTAGTTTCAATAGGACTGCTGCTAGAACTATGGAGCCTGCAATGGGGGCTTCTACATGGGCTTTAGGAAGTCAGAGGTGTAAACCGTATAGAGGTATTTTTACTAGGAACGCTATTATGCAGGCTAGTCATAAAAGGGAGTTGGATCAGGAATCGGTGAGAGGGCGGGCTAAAATTTGGATAACTAGGAAATTAAGGGTTCCGGAGGTGTTGTGGATGTAGAGTAGGGCTACTAGAAGGGGGAGTGATCCTATCAGGGTGTAAAATAAGAAGTAGGTTCCTGCGTTTAGTCGTTCTGCTTGGTTGCCTCATCGGGTAATGATAACAAGTGTAGGGATCAGAGTAGCTTCAAATAGGATGTAGAATAGGATTAGTTCAGTGGCTGAGAATGTTATGACCAGAAAAATTTGTAATAGGACTAGTATTGAAATGAAAAGTTTTTTTCGTGGCGGGTTCTCTTTGGAGAGGTGGTTTTGGCTGGCAATTAGTATTAAGGGTAGTAGTCAAAATGTTAAGATTAGGAGTGGTGTAGATAATGGGTCGGATGAGAATATGAGGGAGAAGTTTAGGTTGTGGACATTAGGTTGATACATCAGGAGAAGTGCTACTAGGCTAATTAGGAGGCTGTGGGTTGTTGTGTTAATTCATAGTATTTTGTTATTTGATCATCAGGTTAGAGGTAATAATATAATTGTGGGGATAATTAGTTTTAGCATTGCAGGAGGTTTAGGTTGTGGATATAGTCTATGCCATATGTGTTGGAGACTATAATTAGTAAGGCTAATCCAACGGCAGCCTCGCAGGCTGCGAAGACTAGCAAGATTACTGGGAATATGAAGGAGATAGTAAAGTTTATGTTGAGTGAGACGATTGTGGCTAGTATAAATAGGGATAATATCATGCCTTCTAGACATAAAAGTGATGATATGAGATGAGATCGGTAGACGAATATGCCTAGAAGGGCTATTATAAAGGCTACTATGATGTTTAGGGTGGTGATAGACATGTTGATAATTATGGGTAATCCATAGTCTAATGAGTCGAAATCATTTATTTTGTCTAAACTAATTATCATATTCAACTCACTCTAGGCCTTTTTGTATTCATTCATATGCTAGGCCTATTGCTAGTACTGAAATGAGGAGTAGTGCGATGGTAAGTATTAATGACAGATTGCTAGTCTGAGCGGCTCAGGGGAGAGGGAGGAGTAGGGCAATTTCTAGGTCGAAGAGTAAAAATGTGATGGCTACAAGGAAGAATTTTAGTGAGAAGGGTAGGCGGGCGGATCCTATTGGATCAAAACCGCACTCGTAAGGGCTTGCTTTTTCTGAGTAAGCATAGGTTTGTGGTAGTCAGAATGCAATGGTGATAAGAATTATGGGGATTAGGGTGTTAATAAATAAAGCTAGGATTAGGTTAATTACTTCATTCTGGATTGCGACCAGAGCTGACTGATTGGAAGTCAGTTGTACTGGACTATACTAAGGAAGTAAGATCCTCATCAGTAAATAGAGACGTATAGGAATAGTCAGACTACATCAACGAAATGTCAGTATCATGCGGCGGCTTCAAATCCGAAGTGGTGGTTAGATGTGAAGTGAAAATTAAATTGTCGGAGCAAGCAGACGGTTAGGAAGGTAGAGCCAATAATAACATGGAGGCCGTGAAATCCAGTTGCCATAAAGAATGTTGAGCCGTAAACCCCGTCTGAGATTGTAAATGTTGTCTCATAGTATTCAGAGGCTTGGAGTAAGGTGAAATAGGCTCCTAATAAGATAGTAATTAGTAGGGCTTGTTGTATATTTTTTCGGTTTCCTTCTATAAGGCTGTGGTGTGCTCAGGTGATGGATACGCCTGAGGCTAGTAGTACGGAAGTATTTAGGAGTGGGACTTCTAGTGGGTTTAAGGGGGTGATGCCTACAGGGGGCCAGCAGCCGCCTAATTCTGGTGTAGGTGCTAGGCTTGAGTGGTAAAATGCTCAGAAAAAGCCCGCGAAAAAGAAGACTTCTGAGATAATGAACAAGACTATACCATAGCGAAGGCCTTTTTGTACAATTGGGGTGTGATGTCCTTGAAAAGTACCTTCTCGTACGATGTCCCGTCATCATTGGTATATGGTAAGGGTGTTAGTTAGGAGTCCAATGGAGAGGAGGAGGGAGGAGTGGAAGTGGAACCATATTACTAGGCCTGATGTTATCAGGAGGGCGGATAGGGCTCCTGTAAGTGGCCATGGGCTGGGGTTTACTATATGGTATGCATGGGTTTGGTGGGTCATTAAGTATTATCATGTAAGTAGAGGCTTACTAGAAGTGTAAAGACATAAGCTTGAATTAATGCGACGGCAAATTCTAAGCCGGTTAGTAATAGGAGGATGATGAATGTGATTGTGGCGGTTGCAGGGCTGATGGAGGTCAGGGCTAGTGTGGCGCCACCGATTAAGTGTATCAGGAGGTGCCCTGCAGTGATATTAGCGGTAAGTCGTACGGCGAGGGCTATGGGTTGGATAAACAGGCTAATTGTCTCGATGATTACGAGTATAGGAATAAGTGGGAGGGGAGTTCCTTGGGGGAGAAAGTGTGCTAATGAAGCTTTGGTTTTGTAGCGGAAGCCTGTGATGACTGCCCCGGCTCAAAGAGGGATTGCTATACCAAGGTTTATAGATAATTGTGTGGTTGGGGTGAAGGAGTGTGGGAGGAGGCCTAGGAGGTTGGTTGAGCCGATGAATATGATCAGGGAGATTAATATTAGTGACCAGGTTCGGCCTTTTGGGTTATGGATTAGTATTATTTGTTTTAGAATGAGTTGGACTAGTCATTGTTGGATTGCAATGAGTCGGTTGTTAATAAGGCGTGTAGGGGTGGGGAATAGGATAATTGGAAATATAATAATGAGGATTACGATGGGTAAACCTATAATTGAGGGGGTAATGAAAGAGGAGAATAAATTTTCGTTCATTTGGACTCTCAGGGTGTGATTTGTTTAGTTGATTTTAAGCTTGCGGGTGAAGGATTAGCGGGGAAGGTGTATTTGTGGAATTTAAGTTGGATCAGGGAGAATAGTGAGACTAGTATAGATAGGATGGTAATAAATCATGTGGAAGTGTCTAGTTGTGGCATTTCATTATGGAGAGATTAGGGCTCTCAGTCTTTAACTTAAAAGGTTAATGCTTGTTAGCTTCATAATGTTCTTATAGCATTGATGATGATCAGGCCTCAAAGTGTTTTAGTGGTACGAGTTCAAGAACGATTGGCATAAAACTGTGGTTTGATCCACAGATTTCTGAGCATTGGCCGTAGAATAGACCAGGGCGAGTGGATATCAGTGTTGCTTGATTTAGTCGTCCTGGGATGGCATCTGTTTTTAGGCCTAGTGATGGTACAGCTCATGAGTGTAGAACGTCTTCTGATGAGATGAGTATACGTACAGGTATTTCTATTGGAAGTACTACTCGGTTGTCTACTTCAAGCAATCGCAATTCTCCTGGTTTTAGATCGGATGTTGGGATTATATAGGAGTCAAAGCTTAGGTCTTCATAATCAGTATACTCGTAGCTTCAGTATCATTGATGTCCTATGGTTTTAACTGTTAGGGATGGGTTGTTGATTTCGTCCATTATATATAAGATGCGTAGGGAAGGGAGAGCAATTAGGATTAAAATAATGGCGGGTAGGATTGTTCAAATTGTTTCTACTTCTTGGGCGTCTATTGTACTGGTGTGTGTAAGTTTGGTAGAGAGTATAAGTGCAATGATATACAGGACTAGGGTGCTAATTAAGAAAACGATTATAAGTGTGTGGTCGTGAAAGTGTATAAGTTCCTCTATGATTGGGGAAGAGGCGTCTTGAAAGCCTATTTGGGATGGGTATGCCATAGAGATATACGGGCGTTTGGCTCGTGATTTAATCTTGACAAGATTATGTAATGGTTTTACTAATATCTCATGAAGAAAGTCATAAGGGTTATGTGGTTGGCTTGAAACCAATTAATGGGGGTTCGATTCCTTCCTTTCTTGTTCTAGGCTTTTACATAGGCAGGTTCTTCAAATGTGTGGTAGGGAGGAGGGCAGCCGTGAAGTCACTCTAGGTTGGTGGTTGTTAGTTCAACGGTTGAGACTTCTCGTTTGGAGGCGAATGCCTCTCAAATCATGAAAATTATAATTATAACAGCTGTAAGCGAAATGAAAGAGCCTATTGAGGATACTATGTTTCATGAGGTGTAGGCATCGGGGTAATCGGAGTAGCGTCGAGGCATGCCGGATAGGCCTAGGAAGTGTTGAGGGAAGAATGTAAGATTAACTCCGACGAATATTACGGCGAAGTGAATTTTTGCTCATACTGGGTCAAGGGTATAGCCTGAGAATAAAGGGAATCAATGTGCAAATCCGCCCATGATGGCAAATACAGCCCCTATTGATAGAACATAGTGGAAATGGGCTACTACGTAATAGGTATCGTGTAGGACAATGTCTAGTGATGAATTGGCTAGGACAATGCCTGTTAGCCCTCCGATTGTGAAGAGGAAGATGAAGCCTAAGGCTCAAAGTATGGCTGGAGATCATTTGATATTGCCTCCGTGAAGCGTAGCTAGTCAGCTGAAGACTTTAACTCCTGTGGGAATGGCAATAATTATTGTGGCTGATGTGAAATATGCGCGGGTGTCTACGTCCATGCCTACTGTAAATATATGGTGGGCTCAGACAATAAACCCTAGGAAACCAATGGATATTATGGCTCAAACTATTCCTATGTAGCCGAAAGGTTCTTTTTTGCCGGAGTAGTAAGTGACGATATGGGAGATTACACCGAATCCCGGTAGAATTAAAATGTAAACTTCGGGGTGGCCAAAGAATCAGAATAAGTGCTGATACAGAATAGGGTCTCCGCCTCCTGCTGGGTCGAAGAAAGTTGTGTTTAGGTTTCGGTCTGTTAAAAGCATTGTGATTCCTGCTGCTAGGACTGGTAGAGAGAGTAGCAGTAGGACCGCTGTAATTAGGACAGATCAGACAAATAAGGGGGTTTGGTATTGGGATATGGCTGGGGGTTTTATATTAATAATTGTTGTGATGAAATTGATAGCGCCAAGAATTGAGGAGATACCGGCTAGATGAAGGGAGAAGATTGCTAGATCTACGGATGCTCCTGCGTGGGCTAAGTTGCCGGCTAGAGGGGGGTAGACTGTTCAACCGGTTCCTACCCCTGCTTCGACTATTGAGGATGCTAATAGGAGTAGAAAGGAGGGTGGTAGAAGTCAGAAGCTTATATTATTTATTCGGGGGAAAGCTATATCGGGCGCACCAATTATTAGTGGTACTAATCAATTACCGAAACCTCCGATTATAATTGGTATTACTATGAAGAAAATTATGACAAAAGCGTGGGCTGTGACGATTACGTTGTAAATTTGGTCATCTCCTAGTAGGGCTCCTGGTTGTCCAAGTTCGGCTCGGATGAGAAGGCTGAGTGCGGTACCCACTATTCCAGCCCAAGCGCCGAATAGTATGTATAGGGTGCCGATGTCTTTGTGATTTGTGGAGAACAATCAACGGTTGATGAACATAAGTAAGGTAAGGTGGCCGAGTAGGCATTAGGCTGTAAATCTAATTACGGGGGTTTGAGTCCCTTTCTTACCAAGCCCTGAGGTGATGTATCATGTTGAATTGCAAATTCAAAGGAGCAGCTTCAAATCTGCCGGGGCTTCTCCCGCCTTTTTTTTTTGCGGCGGGAGAAGTAGATTGAAGCCAGTTGATTAGGGTATTTAGCTGTTAACTAAATTTTCGTGGGGTTGGATCCCACCAGTCTAGGGGGACTTAGCTTAAGTAAAAGTGTCTGGTTTGCATCCAGGAGATGTGAGGTAGTTCTTGCAGTCCTTAAGCAGAAGTTAAGTATGTGCTACTTGCTTAGAGCTTTGAAGGCTCTTGGTCTGGTTTAACCTAAACTTCTAATATCAGGCGGTAAATAGGGGGAGGAGGGGGAGGGAGAGGGTTGATAAGATAATTAGGGGTGATAGGAAGTAGGCTTGGTTTTTGAATTCAAATTGTCATTTTATTTTTATATTATTTGTTGTGGGAAACATTGTTAGTGAGGTTGAATAGATTAGTCGTATATAGAAGTAGAGGTTTAGGAGTGCTAGTATGGCTATTAGGGTTGGGAGAATGATGCTGTCGTTTTTGGTGAGTTCGTTGATAATGGCTCATTTAGGCATAAAGCCGGTGAGTGGAGGGAGGCCTCCAAGTGATATTAGGATGGTTAGTATGGCTGCGGTTATTAAGGGGGTTTTATTTCATGTTTGGGCTAGTGAGAGTGCTGTTGTGCTAGAATTAATAATGAGTATTATAAATATGGGGATTGTTAGGATGATGTAAACGATAAGGTTGAGGAGTATGATGTCTGGGTTATATGTTAGAATAATTCCTATTCAACCTATATGGGCGATTGATGAGTATGCCAGGATTTTTCGAAGTTGAGTTTGGTTCAGGCCTCCCCACCCGCCGATCATGATGGAGAGGAGGCCTATGAGGGTTAATAGTGTGGTGTTGAGGGAGTTGTGAATTTGGTAGAGAATGCAAAGGGGGGCGATTTTTTGTCATGTTAGAAGGAGGAGGGCCGATTTTAGGTCTACGCCTTGGGTGACTTCTGGGACTCAGAAATGGAAGGGGGCTATTCCTAGTTTTATGGTTAGTGCTGTTATTATTAGTAGGGGTGGGATTTGGTTGTTGGAGTTGAGGATGGTTCAGTGACCTGAGTATATGAGGTTTAGAATGATTCCTATTATTAAGATTATTGAGGCTGTGGCTTGTGTAAGGAAATATTTTGTTGCGGCTTCTGTGGACCGTGGGTTGCTTTTGTAGGTTAATATGGGAATAATGGAGAGTATATTTATTTCTAGGCCAATTCAGATTAGGAGTCAGTGTGAGCTGAATGTGGCAATGGCAGTGCCTGATGCGAGTGTGAGGATGATTATGGTTAGGACTAGGGGGTTAATTAGTACGGGAAGGGTATAAACCAACATTTTCGGGGTATGGGCCCGATAGCTTAATTTAGCTGACCTTACTTAGAGTGTGGTGTAGTGGGTAGCACGGAGAATTTTGAGTTCTCAGGGGTGGGTTCGAGACCCAGAGCTCTAGAAATAAGGGGATTTAAACCCCTATTATTTACTCTATCAAAGTAACTCTTTTGTCAGACATATTTCTATGCATATGGAGGGATACCTGCTAGGAATACGGGTATGGATACGTGTCACATACATAGGGCTAGGGTTAGGGGTAGGAAGTTTTTTCATAGGAGGTGTATGAGTTGGTCGTATCGGAATCGTGGGTATGATGCCCGGATTCATAGGAATACTATTGTTAGTAGCAGGGTTTTAATGGCAAAGTTAATTGTAAAGAGTTGGGGGTTGTGGGTGTCATGGAATGCTCCTAAGAATAGGGTGACGGTAAGAGCGTTTATTATGATGATGTTGGTGTATTCAGCTAGGAAGAATAGGGCGAAGGGGCCTGCGGCGTATTCTACGTTGAAGCCTGATACTAGTTCGGATTCTCCCTCAGTAAGGTCGAATGGGGCTCGGTTCGTTTCTGCTAGAGTTGAGATAAATCATATTATGGCTAGGGGCCATGCTGGAATGAGGATTCATATGTATTCTTGGGTGTCAATTAGGGATGATAGGGCGAAAGATCCGTTTATGAGGAGGATGGATAGAAGGATAATAGCTAACGTGACTTCGTAGGAGATTGTTTGTGCGACGGCTCGAAGTGCTCCGATAAGTGCGTATTTGGAATTTGAAGCTCATCCTGATCATAGAATGGAGTATACTGCTAGGCTGGAGGTTGCTAGGATGAAGAGAATGCCTATGTTTATATTAATGAGGGGGTATGGTATGGGGATAGGAATTCATATTGTCAGGGCCAGGGTTAAGGCTAGTGTAGGGGCAATAATGAATAAGAATGGGGAGGATGTTAAGGGGCGGAGGGGCTCTTTGACAAAGAGTTTTACTGCGTCAGCAAAGGGTTGGAGGAGTCCGTATGGGCCTACTACGTTAGGGCCTTTGCGGAGTTGTATGTAACCTAAGATTTTTCGTTCGACTAGGGTGAGGAATGCTATGGCTAGTAGTACGGGGAGGATTAAGAGGATGATGTTGGCTAGGAACATGATGTTAAGAAGAGGAGTTGAACCTCTGAATATAAAGTTTTAAGTTTTATGCATTTACCGGGCTCTGCCATCTTAACAAACCCTGGTCTTGGGCAGGGTGGGGTTAGTTTACTAGATTAAGATTATTTCATCTATTAGGCTTAGAGCGCTGGGGTGCAGTGGGCTCTACTTCTCTTGTCCTTTCGTACTGGGAGAAGTGGGTGAATAGATAGAAACCGACCTGGATTACTCCGGTCTGAACTCAGATCACGTAGGACTTTAATCGTTGAACAAACGAACCTTTAATAGCGGTTGCACCATTTGGGTGTCCTGATCCAACATCGAGGTCGTAAACCCTATTGTCGATATGGACTCTAGAATAGGATTGCGCTGTTATCCCTAGGGTAACTTGTTCCATTGATCAATAAATTGGGTCAATTGATGGTTTAGTTGCTTAGACTGGTTAGTCATGGCTGTATCCATTCGGAGGTTGATTTATACTCCGAGGTCACCCCAACCAAAATTTCTGGCTCAGAGACATAATTTGTTGTGTTCGCGTGGAGGGGTAGTTTATTTGTGTAAGCCAGTTAATTAAAGCTCCATAGGGTCTTCTCGTCTTATTGTTGTATCCCCGCCTCTTCACGGGGAGGTCAATTTCACTGATCTGGGGTGGGAGACAGTTAAGCCCTCGTGTTGCCGTTCATACAAGTCCCTAATTAAGGAACAAGTGATTATGCTACCTTTGCACGGTCAGGATACCGCGGCCGTTGAACTTGCGTCACTGGGCAGGCAGTGCCTCTAATACTTGCGATGCTAGAGGTGATGTTTTTGGTAAACAGGCGGGGCTTGGGTTTGCCGAGTTCCTTCCACTCCTTTTAATCTTTCCTTAGATGCACTCCTGTGTCGGGTCAACAGTTAAAGTTACGTAGGTTTTTAGGTGTGGGGTGTTTACGTATAGATGTTAACTATCAGAGTATATGCGATCTGATATAGGCTTGTGCTGGGGAGAAGGTGGGTTCTTGTTACTCATATTAGCAGTATCTCTTCTATAGGTGTATAGATTGGTCCAGTGTGTTTTTGGGAGTTGATGATCTTATATGGAATTTAGTTTTTTGGTTAGTGTTGAGCTTTAACGCTTTCTTAATTGGTGGCTGCTTTTAGGCCAACTATGGTAATAGATTAAACTTACTCTCCAATTCAGGCTGTATCCTGATTCTAAGGGGCTGTCCCCCCTTAGATTAAGTTTTATGCTTACATTTTGATTGTAGTTTCTTGTTGGTAAACATAAAGTTGAACTAAAATTCTAACCTGGACAACCAGCTATCACTAGGCTCGTTTGGCTTTTCACCACTATCTGTAAGTCGTCCCACTATTTTGCTACATAGACGGGTTCGTTCTTAAAACTGCTCACAGATAGCTCGTCTAGTTTCGGGGTCTTTGACTAAAATTCTTTTTGCCAAATGGTTTCTAGCTAATTCATTATGCAAAAGGTACAAGGGTGAATCTTTGCTTTTTAGTGCTGTTAACTGATCTTTCATCTTTCCCTTACGGTACTATCTCTATAGCTCCTAAGACATATTTCTATCTCCTATACTTTAAGCGTGGTAAATGTTTTGTTTTAGGTATGTATTTAGTTATTCGGGTGGGTGGTTGGGCTAGAAGTGGCTCAAAGTGGTCACGACAATGTGAAATCTTCTGAGTGTAAGTCAGATGCTTTGGTTAAGCTACGCTTTGGGTTTTCCAAGCACACTTTCCAGTATACTTACCTTGTTACGACTTGTCTCCTCTAGTACTTGTTGGTATGATATATTTATTTAAGGGCATAGGATTTTCAGGTAATTGAGGAGGGTGACGGGCGGTGTGTGCGTGCTTCATTGCCGAGTTCAATTAAGCTCTCTATTCTTAACTTACTGCTAAATCCGCCTTCGGCCTATGGTTTTCACATGGGCTTTCGTATGTATTCTTAAATAAGAAAATGTAGCCCATTGCTTCCCACCCTATGGGCTACACCTTGACCTAACGTTTTTACGAGGGTTATTAGGCTTACTATGATACCTTTTTAGGGTTTGCTGAAGATGGCGGTATACAGGCTGAGTTGGCAAAGGGTGGTGAGGTGGAGCGGGGTTTATCGATTATAGAACAGGCTCCTCTAGGGGGTATAAAGCACCGCCAAGTCCTTTGAGTTTTAAGCTGTTGCTAGTAGTTCTCTGGCGAATAGTTTTGTTAGTCTAACTATTTAAGTTTGTGGCTAGGCATAGTGGGGTATCTAATCCCAGTTTGGATCCTAGCTTTCGTGTATTCAAGGGTGATAAAGTCACTTTCGTTGAAGGGTTTAATTATAGCTATAGCTTTCTACAGCTTGGGTATTATTTAACTTTATTATACTGTAATCTTAAAACACGCTTTACGCCGGGGTTTGTTAATTTGGGTTATTCGTATGACCGCGGTGGCTGGCACGAAGTTTACCAACTCTGATGTAGTTTAACTTAGTCAAACTTTCGTTTATTGCTTAAGATTTATCACTGCTGTGTCCCTTGGGGGTGTGGTTAAGCAAGGTATTTTGAGCTACTAGTGTGTGCTTAATACCCGCCCCTCTTAATCGATGGGTGAGTTAGAGGGCATTTTCACCGGTTCGGGGATACTTGCATGTGTAAGCTAACTACGAACTAACAAAAAGGCCAGGACCAAACCTATTGTGTTTATGGAGTTTAGTAACTCATCTAGGCATTTTCAGTGCCTTGCTTTATAGTATAAGCTACATGAAC